GGAAATAGAGGTATGTGATAGATACTATCTTGATTCCATATTTTTATGCCTTTTACTTATGAAGGGCAACAAAAGAAACAATAGGTTTTATTATCCTACATGTTCCATTAGTAACACTCCCTTGATACTTTCCAAGGGTGTCACTGCCTATTTTATTTTGCTTGTGCTTAATGTTTCCCGATTCTACTAGAAATCATATACGAACTTGTTATAGATGTATTTATTGGATTGGTTCATCAATAGTGTTGGGTCAGAATCCCCCCCTTTTTTTTTGACTCTGCACCATTGATTCCACTATTATTAGTGAGCAATAATGGAATAATTCCTTCATATTCATAGAGATAGGGGACATAATTCACATGGATATAGTAAGTCTCGCTTGGGCTGCTTTAATGGTAGTCTTTACATTTTCCCTTTCACTCGTAGTATGGGGAAGAAGTGGACTCTAAGGGTACTACTAATTGAGTTGAGTAATCAAATCAAACTGTATCAATTGTTTTATAAATCATTCTCGTTTTGAACTTTAACTATTGAATTCTTAATTGAAAATATTCATTTTCAAATATTAATTCAATTTAAATAAAAATATCTTTATTTCGAAATTCCATTGGATTCTGGTGGAGTAATGTATTATATGAATAATACCCTTTCAATCAAACAGATATTTCAATGATTCCCATGTTCGTATTTCGAAAGTAAAGGGGATACAAATGATAGGCAATTTCTTCCAACCGAATTCTTGCTAAATTTTCTATTTCGGTGAACCGGCTCTTACCAGAATTATATATGGACAACGAGGAACAACGGACCCTTTTTATTTGTTTCCCTCTTTACTGTTCAAAGAGAAAGTAGTTCTGTTATTAAGTGGATACGCACTTTCTATGGGAAACAACATAGACATAGTGATTGTCCAACGAGATACTACGCATAATAAGATCTTGCCTTGGGCAAGTCACATATTGCGTACTTACTTTATTATTGTATAAATTTGATTTATGCTTTATCAACTCGTTTCATATCATGGTTCAAACGTTACAAATCGATGGGGTTACTCCTTTTCGAAATCCGAAGAAGTTCCCATAGAGCTCCTTGAATCATCTGTCAACGGCTCAATCAATTACTTCTTCGGAATGCGAAAAAACAAAAAAAAAAGATTACTCGGTTTTTTTTTATTAATATATGCCTATACAATTTTTCCTTCATTGATTTGATTCTTTCGATGGATACCGGGATTCATATTGGAAATAATCAGAAATCTAGGAATTAGAACCATAAGAGTTGCCTTTCTATTTTTTCAGATTGATTGGAATCAATACAAATCAAATAGATGAAGCAAAGAAATAGAATTGGGGTGCTATATACATTACATATATGTAATTGATATCTACATATATGAATATGAAGATACATATTTTAGATTGATCTATATTAAGCCTCTATCTTTATACAGTACAACTTTATACACTACAATAACAGTAATAAATAGTATGGTAGAAAGAAATATATGAATCTTTCTACCATACTATCGGATCTCATAGAATACTGCTGATTCTAGTCCGCTCATTTCATTTAAGACGCGAAATTGGAATCCTTTTGATTTTATTTCTTCAATCATTGATAAGAACTAAGGAGTCAAGTTTCGTTCAAATTAATCATTTTGACTGACTGTTTTTACGTAAATGATAAGTAAGAAAGCAGTAGGAACTAGAATGAACAGTGCAGTAGCAATAAATGCAAGAATATTTACTTCCATAATATCATCGTTTTTTTTACTTCGCAATAACTCGGGATTTAATCCCATAGAGATGAGAAATCTTTCACCTGTAAATTCAATGAGATGAATTATATCTCGATGATATTGAATCAGATCAATATCATGAATAACAATATCTGAGCTATCAAATCGATTCATCGTCGAGAATTGAATAGTATAACATAGGAAGATCTTTTATCCATACCGAATCCAAAAATGGATTCCTGATCTAATCTAATCAAGAATTCCTTTATTTATCATTCTTTTCCATTCTTTCTTTCTTTTCTATAAGCTACCACCTTCCTTGTACAATCATCTGATGAAGTATCATCTGACCGTTTTTCCACTTCCATTGGTTACAAACCCAAACAAACAATAGAAGTCAAATGGAAAAAAAAAGACTGAGTTAAGTTCTAAACTCCGTTTTTTTAATGATCTAATTTTCTTGGAAGACAAAGAAGTGTGATAAAGATGAGTCCCAGTCTAAAAGATCTAATATTCCATCAAATTCACTATTTTCGAATTTTTTCTTTTTTCGATGGGATCCGAAAGGAAAAAAAAATGATTCATTCCCTTGGGCGGGATCCTTGTTTGATCTTTCTTTTATTAATATCCTCTTTCCTTGGATTAGGACTGGGACGCATATATCAAAAGTTCAGTGTGCAATTTGAATGAGATAAATTGTTTCAAATTCAAATTAGTAACTGAGATTACACACAATCGGAACCGGAAAAAGAGATAGGTTTAATCTGAAAAGTATTCTATCAGGGTAACTATGTTAAATTCATTTTGTAGCGTACAAGAAATGAATTCCATTTGTGTATGTGCTTCCAGGAAACATGGGGTATTCTATTCCATTACACGGATCGGGAACAATCGAAAAAGTCCGACCCAGTACGGTATCTCTTGGAATTCTGAATATGATGCTACCAATAATTGTACTAATCCACATATGTCTCTCTCCCACCAATCGGTACTAGTTGAAGTAATGGAAATTACCGGATTTGTTTGATGAGAAATGCGAAACGAAAAAGCAAAAAAAAAAAAGAAATAAGGATTTCCGTTGGGAATGAAATTCTGCTCCTTGTCCTCTTTTTCACAGAAAATGGAGAGATGAATTGAGTGTTTATTGGATCCGTCGGGACTGACGGGGCTCGAACCCGCAGCTTCCGCCTTGACAGGGCGGTGCTCTGACCAATTGAACTACAATCCCAGGGAAATAAGGTGTATAGCATACATATTCTTATGATTTCATTCAAACCATTTCTATTTAGAATCGCCGTGTTGTAACATAGACGCGAATGATATATTGATATCCACATGGATACGCACTTTAGTGAGAGCGACATGGATTAATCCTTTCGTTATTGTCAAATCGATTGATAATCAATCTTTCAATGAACAAAAAGAGTCTTTTTTTTCTTTCCTCTTTTCCTTAGACTTTATACTTACAGATCCTGATATGAATCTAGATCATTAGCAAGATCCGCATTTGTGGGAACAAATAAAAATAAATAGAGCACAAATAAATAGAAGTAGGGATATATCATAAAGTTTTCTTTTTTTTTTTTTTATTCCTCCTTATCAGGAATTTCTGGAAAACAAATGAGTTATATCATTTCATGGTGGATCAGCGAATTATTGGGCCGAGCTGGATTTGAACCAGCGTAGACATATTGCCAACGAATTTACAGTCCGTCCCCATTAACCGCTCGGGCATCGACCCAGGAAGAATCAATTCTAGGCTTATTGATAATCCATGATCAACTTCCTTTCGTAGTACCCTACCCCCAGGGGAAGTCGAATCCCCGCTGCCTCCTTGAAAGAGAGATGTCCTAAACCACTAGACGATGGGGGCATGCATGCTTGCCCGACCGCCATCATACTATGCTCATAGTATGAACAGTTTTTTTTAATTGTCAATATAATGTAATGGTATGACTAGATCCGACGGATCTTTCTGCCTTTCATGATTCCATAGAATTTTTTGATTCGTCATTTCTATTCATGAATCATTCATTCTAAGCGCCATTCTATATATAAATCTATTAATAAATCTATTATATAAATCTATAAATCGATATTACTCTATTAGATAGTACTCTATTAAATATTCTATATTAAATATTAATATTTAAATAAATATAATAAATAATAATCAATTTCTATAGATAAATTTCTCTATAGAAATAGAAAATAATACGAAGGATAGGATCCTTTCGGGGAATGACTTGTCCGCCAGAAAAAAGGTGAAACTCCATTTCTTCCACTTTCATTCATTGATTCACTCGTTGTTAAGATGAGATATGCCTATCTCACACTAAGCCAGGAAATTAACAAACGAGAAATCTGAGGCAAGTTATCGAAAATTGTTTTTTCTTTAAGAATTTGCTTCAGGGGACAAATAGAATATCTTCATCACATGATTCGACGAAATATCTTGGATCTATGTCGAATTGGTAGGTACATGTATCAATCAAGTGAATTTCGTTCTGATAGGGATCAATTCAATAAAAGAAAAGTAATTAGAGTCAGTCTTGAAATAATTCATTGCATTGATATTTATCAAATTCAATATCAATAAACCATTCTTAACCTATACTCGCTAGGGAAATCCAATTTCTCGTTCCCGAATGGGCCACCAGCTACTATGAGTCTATTGCATGTACTTATGTATATAATATATGTACATAGATATATCTTATCCGCATAATGATTCATTCAGGAATTGAATCAAACGCGCCCTTTTAACTCAGCGGTAGAGTAACGCCATGGTAAGGCGTAAGTCATCGGTTCAAATCCGATAAGGGGCTTTCGATTTTTTCATAAAACTCCAGTCTTAGTATTCATATTTGAGCGGAGAATAGAGATATTGTTGATATTTGTAATAAAAAAAAGTAACCAACTGTCTAATTGAATTAGAATAATAACTTATTCTAATTCAATTAGAGTATAGTAGTTATAAAGTTGAACATTTGTTTATTATATTATAATGAATAATGAGAATGAATAATGATAAGTCATTTCTTGAATTGCCAAATATTCCTATTTTCCACTATTCCAATCAAATCCATTGTAAAGATTAGAAATCAACAAAAGAAAAAGTAAGTGGACCTGACCCATTGAATCATGACTATATCCACTATTCTGATATTAAAATTCGATAGAGATGAAATTGGAACAGTGGGTCTTTTTTTATTTCATTTCTTTGGACTCCGCAAGAATTTGTCGATATTTCCGATTAAAT